TTCGCCTGCCATGACTTCATCAAGACCATGAATACGAGCAATACCGTCGCCTACTTGAAGTACGGTACCGGTATTCACAATCTTGACTTCTCTATTATATTGTTCGATACGTTCACGGATAATATTACTAATTTCATCGGCTCGAAGGGTTACCATTAGTGTCTCTTTATTCTTTTTCGGAAGAAAAAAAAAAAATAATACCTAAAGTTTCAACTAAAGCAAAAGTAGAAAGATTAATCGGTTATTTCTTCCATCGCTGCGAGGATATGAATATTAGCACTGATGATACGGAAATGTAAATCACTATTCAAACAACTATTCAGAGTTCCTAGAGCTCCGTGTAAGGCTTGCTGGAAAACTCGTTGTCGTACCTGATTAATCGCTCTTTGTTGTTCAAAAAGAAGGGTTTCCTTTTTGTAATTTTCTAATCGTTCCAAACTATCACAAGTAGCATTAATCAAATTTACTTTTTCTCGTTCTATCTCAGAGTATCCATTAATTCGATACTCATCTGCTTCCATTTCCACTTTCCGTAAGCGAGTTCGGGCTTTTTCAAGCTGCTCAATGGCCCCTTTACGCAATTCTTCCGAATTTTGAATAGTACTCAAGATCCTCTGTTTTCGATTATCTAATAAATCATTTAATGAAAGTAGATTATCTTACTATATAATATAATTTTACGACTTCCATGATCTCTTCCCGAACCAAACATGAATCTTTCGGTTCATTTGGCTCTCACACTCAATTATCTATTTTATAGACATATAGACATTTCCATATCATTTAATGTAATGAGCCTGCCCCATCTTTTCTTCATCGAAACTGATACAAGACCAGAATGTTCTATTCTAGTAAAAGGACTCTTCCGACCAAACAAAAATCTATAATTTCAGCAAAGTTGTTTCTTTATTAAATTTGTTCTTTATTAAATTTCAAATAACAAATAATATATTTGAAATTTAAATATTTTATTTGAATATAATTCAAATTTGTTTATGCCCTTTCTGCAAATCCAAAAAATTCTTCGTTTTTTTATACATAGGTCATCGATTCGGCATTGGATAAAAAGAGGCAAGGTGCCTATTTTTTTCTAATACATTTTTTTTATAGTAACTAGTAAATAGTTGAAATAGTTTTATCGATATGAGTGTCTTATATCGGATAAATTACTAACTATTCATTTTAAAATGAAAATAATTTCGGTACTAACACTAAGATAGTGGTAGAAAGAATACCCATGTTATGCCTGGACTTCAAACAGTTTGGCTTTAACCATGTTAATGGTCTCACATTATTGGTTGATAGAAAATCAAAGTTGATTTACCAATGAATCACGAAATGCTATGGTTCTTACATATATTATATAATTTCTGAATGGAATTTATTCATAAGTAATTCGTCGAGATTGTCCACCTTTCTTTCTTATTTTTTATTGTATTTATAAATACAATAAAAAATAAGAAATAGAAATCTATTATATTAAAGTACTGCCGGTTGGATCCAACCCATTTTTGAAATAGACAACTCGCACACACTCCCTTTCCAAAAAAAATCAATACACCAAGCACTATACTTAGATTTATTAGATTTGTTGCTAAAATATCGGTATTAAACCCGAAACTTTCGGCGAATGGCCAGTGTTCAAAAGAAACAAAAGAATAGGTTACATTTTTCATATGCTTCATATAATATAGATAGGACTAAGAAAGAACCAGAATTCTTTTTCTATCATCTCACTTGTCTTTTTTTTTGAATCGATTTCTTTCTTCTTTTTTTTTTATTTTTCTATTTCCCATTTTAATTAATTTTTTTTCTTATTTTTTAGTGAAATTTCCAATTTCGAATAAAGTAGTATTATTGTCTTAGGTTTCATGTCAATTGCGAAATATCTCCTTTGTTCTTTGTTGAAAGGCTCTCTAAAAGTGAAAGTTTCTGGTGTACTAAGGACGAGAAGAAAGAAAGTGAACAGATCTGCGAATTCCCCATCTTCAAATCAGTCCTACCTAGGGTAGGGGTATTGTCTCAATAAAAATAGAAAATTCTATAAATTCTATTCTACGAGTAAAGTCTTGCTATAATTTGACGAAACAAAGGGCAAGTCTGAGTTAATGAAATTAATGAAAAAGGTACTTTTTCCCATTTCTAGGATTACATTAAACAAAAGGATTCGCAAATAAAAGCGCCAATGCCACGACCAGTCCATAAATTGTTAAAGCTTCCATAAAAGCTAGACTAAGCAATAAAGTACCTCGTATTTTACCCTCTGCTTCTGGTTGCCTCGCAATACCTTCTACGGCTTGGCCTGCAGCAGTACCTTGACCAACTCCAGGTCCAATAGAAGCAAGGCCTACAGCCAATCCAGCAGCAATAACGGAAGCGGCAGAAATCAATGGATTCATGGTAAGTTCCTCGCACCAAAAAAAAAAGAAATGGTTAATAATACAATCAACCAATGAATTATTACATTTTTTCACTAAGATCCATCGTCGGGTCGAAGTAACTAAAAATTCCGAATTGCAATAAAAATATTACTGAATCAACTGAATTATCAGAACTATTTCCATATCTTGTTTTTTTTAGTTTCTACCCGCGATAGGTTTTTTGTAAATCCATATTTTTGTAAATCCATATGATGCATACAGCTCTAGTTATTGCACTTCTTTCTTTGGAACCATTCTTTCATCAATTCTTCGTTTTCTACTCTATTCCATTCCCGAGTTCATTTGTTTTTTCATTCAATCTACGCATAGTCACAGACGAAAGAGAAGAAAATTGTATTGGAATACATCTCTATATAAATAGAGGGGACTGTAAATTGTATATAAAATATATTTTATAGAGATAAATAATATATAGGAATAATCCCCTATAATATAATGAATATCTAATATCAAATATACCTTTCTTTCTTCTATAACGTAACTTGACCTACCACGATTATGGGTCATATATACTATACAATACTATACATACATATTTGTATCTATTATGTTCCCCAACCGAGTGGATTCTCTTGAACCATACATGAATTGAAATAAGCTAAAAAAAAGACTATTTTGTTTGAAGACTAGTTAATGATGACCCTCCATGGATTCGCCTATATAAGCCGCGGCTAAGGTTGCAAAAATAAGAGCTTGAATACCACTTGTAAATAATCCAAGAAACATGACGGGTATAGGAATTAATAAAGGTACTAAAGAAACAAGAACAACAACTACTAATTCATCAGCCAATATATTCCCGAAAAGTCGAAAACTAAGAGATAAAGGTTTTGTGAAATCTTCTAGGATATTTATTGGTAAAAGGATTGGGGTTGGTTGAATGTATTTTCTGAAATAACCCAACCCTTTTTTTGTAAGACCCGCATAAAAATATGCCACTGACGTGGGTAAAGCTAAAGCAACAGTAGTATTTATATCATTCGTGGGGGCAGCTAACTCCCCATGGGGTAACTGTATGACTTTCCAAGGTAAAAGAGCACCTGACCAGTTAGAAACAAAAATAAATAGGAACATAGTTCCAATAAAGGGAACCCAAGGACCATATTCTTCTCCGATTTGGGTTTTGCTCAAGTCTCGAATAAATTCAAGGATATATTCGAAGAAATTCTGACCGTCGGTTGGAATGGTTTGTGGATTCCGAACAGCTATGATGACTGAACATAATAAGATAGCAATTACGACCCAAGAAGTGATAAGTACTTGGGCATGGATTTGCAAACCCCCTATTTGCCAATAGAAATGTTGGCCTACTTCTACACCCGATATATCATAAAACCCTTTAAGTGTTTTAATGGAACATGCTATAACATTCATATTGTCCTCTGACAGAAATCGAACTTAAAAAAAAGGAATTATTTTGATTCAACCATCTCTTTCTGATTTCACCCATTTTAATCCATATATTTCTATTTACAGGCAATCACATAAGATCAATATCCCCAGTACTTTACTTATTTATCTCTTTTGAAAAATTCAGGTAATAGTAACCGATCCAATAAATCTATGGAATTCCCAAATCAAATAATTAAGAATTAACCAATTTTTTTTTTATTTTGAATAATAATCAAGGATTTCCTATATAGCTAGAACGACCCTCACAAATTGCGGATACTAATTTGTTGAGAATTAATCGGATTGAAGCTATAGCGTCATCGTTGGCTGGGATCGAAATATCTGCGAGATCCGGGTTACTATTTGTATCGATTAAACAAATTGTCGGAATACCTAAAATGACACATTCTTGAAGAGCCATATATTCTTCTTGCTGATCAAGGATGATTACAATATCGGGCAACCCCGTCATATACTTGATACCACCCAGATATGTTTGCAAGGTAACTAATTTTCTCTTCAACATCGCTGCATCTCTTTTTGTTTTGGGGAGACGGTTGAGTTTGCCCATCTTTTGGTCTGCTCTTAAGTCTCTGAACTTATGAAGTCTCGTTTCCGTCGTAGACCAATTCGTTAACATACCACCGAGCCATTTTTTATTAACATAATGACACCGAGCCCTTATTGCAGCCGATGCTACTGAATCCGCTGCTTTATTTTTGGTACCAACGATTAAAAAGCTTTTTCCTCTACTTGCTGCATCAAAAACTAAATCACAGGCTTCTGATAAAAAACGAGCAGTTCTAGTAAGATTTGTAATATGAATACCTTTACGCTTTGCAGAGATATAAGGGGCCATTCTAGGATTCCATTTCCTAGTACCATGACCAAAATGAACCCCCGCTTCCATCATCTCTGGCAAATTGATGTTCCAATATCTTCTTGGCATTTTCCCCCAATTCCCTCTTTGTTTTTATTTTTTACAAAGAGACGAGATACCCTGAAAAAAAGAAATAATAATAATTGTTCCAAGGGAACCTTATACCGAGGATTGACCGTCAATACAATACGCGGTCCGAACCATTAATTTCTTTTAATTACTTATTTTTTTTTATTACCAAATCAATAGACCAGAGATAAATTAAAGGAGAAAAAAGTGAATCTCCTTTTAGGAATCATTAAATCCTGTAAATGATTGTTCTAATGTCTCATGTAAATTGTTTGGGAGGCAAGAACAAAATAATTCTTTGTGGTGTAACAAAATATCTCTCATTTCTAATGAGAATAGATTATTCTTTTTGATTTCCAAATGAATATTTTTGTCTTGTCTTGAACGGTGCACTAATTTTTGCAATCCGGTACCAACAGGTATAATCCCCCCCAGAACAACGTTCTCTTTCAGGCCTTTCAACCAATCAATACGATTTCGTAGAGCAGCTTTTGCTAAAACCCGAGCGGTTTCTTGAAAACTCGCTTCGGATATGAAACTTTGAGTATTCAGAGATGCCTTCGTTATTCCCAATAAGATTGCCCGATAACAAATCGCTTCGTCCAAAGCACGTCCTGCACGTTCCGCTCGCAATAATCCGATGAATTCTCCAGGTGAAAAAACATTAGACATTCCATCTTCTGAAACCAACACTTTTGTTGTTACTTGACGTACAATAATTTCTATATGTCTATTATGGATCTGTACCCCCTGGGATCGATAAACCTTTTGAATCCTATTAACCAAAGAGATACGACTTTGAGCTATGGTTAGCTCAGCCCCAATCAAGAATCCCCAAGGTCTTCCGAGAATTCTTGGTATACATTTGTTCCAACTCCCAACTCTCTTTTCCAGGTTCATCGATATGGAATCAACCGAACGCACTTCTAAGACTTGTTCCACTTTTGGAAGACCCTGCGTTATGTCACCAGATCTCGATTTTTCATAGTTAAATGTAACTAATGTATCTCCTTCATAAAGGATTTTCCCATAATGTCCATGAACAGTTGCTCCCAGAATGGCCAAATAGGCCTTAGCTGATCTTATAACTAAGGAATCAATGTGAACAATTAGAATTTGACCAGATTTTGTTATGTCTGGTCCGTATTTGAATAGACATACATTTTCACAAAAAAATTGTCCAAGGCTAATTATTGTAGATGTCTCTTCACAATAATTGTGATGGAGAAAGCACCAATGCAAAGGGAATGAATTCAAGAGGATGTTACTGCATGGATCAGGACTATAAATCCTCCTATTTTCATCTATTAAACAGTATTGAAGTACTTCAAGTACTTGGAAAGTCTGTTTAAAATGAAAATTCTCAAGTAGCAAAAATTTCTTTAACAAAATCTGATTATGAGTTATTAAATGGTAAGATGAATAAAAATTCGCTATTTTAGGTACAATAGTACCTAAGGGACCCAGAAAATCCATAATTGGAATTATGGCATCCGATTCTTTTGTTACATTGTTATATTTCGAACCGTTGAATGGACCAATTTGAGAACAATTGGATGATGACAAAATTAGCAAAGATTGACATTCCTTATTTCGATTCAACAAGGTACCCATACCGATAGTTCCTTGATGTTGGGTAAGTAATTGAATCTTCGACTTGGAAGAAAAAGGATTGATATTGGTGCAATTTAATCCATTATCGGGAATCAACCCCGAACCCGCCGTATCATTCCTTTTTCTGGTATACGAAATAGTGGACTTGATTAAGTCAATTCTTATGAAATCGCGAATCAGATCATTTGCCCTTACCTCAACAAAGGAAGCATAAACCTCTTCTATGGAACTATTTTGTTCTTGGTCCCAATTTAATACTAAGCAAGTCCTAGCTAATTGAATACTTGTGTGAGAAATTCTCCTAATTGACTTGCCATTTCCATAAAGGATATAATTTACAACCCTAAGTTGGACATTATTCTTTTCCTCTAAGAGGTCCTGAGGGAAAAGTGTTGCTAAATTTATCCCATCAGCTATTTCATATGTGACTACAGGCCGAACTGAAACAAAATACTTTTTCTTAGTGGGTGTGATTCGTTGAACATAGATCCAATTTTTCCATTTTTTTTTTGATTCCTTAAAATTTTTCTTTCCCCTTCTTGGTGGTATCAAAATGCCACTGTGCCTGGATATCTTATCTGTCTCTCCAGGAAAATGGACATTTCCAGAAAAGATTTTCAGTTCAATACTTTTTTTTTTTCTCTCCACCCGTACTAATCCGCCTACTCGACTTCTTGTATTTAAGTCGAGTCGTGTATCTACTCCAATGAGACTATTGTTCCGGACCATTATCGACGAAGATCCAGGTAAGATATGCACTTCTTCGGGAATGAAAAAAAACCGATCCATTTTGATTTGTATTTTGTATTTCGGACTAAATTCTTTGGTTCCTCGATACTCAATCAAATCCTCTTTTTTTACAATTGAATCTACCTCTACAGTCCCATATTTAGTAATTCCCGAACTGCTTCTTCTATATATTGAATCATCGAAATAAGCAAGAATACTATTTCTACGTAAAATACCATTTATGGGTATTTCAATCGAAATACCAAAACAGGGTATTAGTTCTTTCTCTCGGTCTTGATCATATTGTAATGGGATGATGAATCTATTTCTTCGTCTTTTCGCCAAGAAATCTGAATTCTCTTGAAGAATAAAAGGATATATGAAATTCCAATGACCCTTGGATATGATTCGATCGGGTATTGAATGTTCAAGAATTTCTTTTTTTTTTTTACCAGAAGTATCCAACAATTTATGCCTTACTCGATAATTAGTTATTGAGAGATCAGAAATATATTTTTCTTCGACAGAAAAAGAATGAAAATTCATTTGATCTTGATCCTTGTGGAGTGAAAAAGACACTATACTGGATCTACACAGACCTCCTGCTACTATCCATAAATGACTTGTTTTTGGTAATAAATGAACATTACCATATGGGTATTCGGGTGCATGGTAGACATGGGTACTCCAGTGCATTTCTCCCTCTGATTCAGAATAAATATGTTTTCGGACCCTCTCTTTAAAATGAAAAGTGGATGCCCCGGCACGAATCTCGGCAATCACTTGTTCTGATTCCACATATTGACCATTTTGAACTAAAATCAAACCTTTTGGTGGAATATTCACATTATGTATAATATCCCGACCCTCAATAGTTACATACACGTCTATAGAACATAAAAAAGCAGGATGTCCATGACGGGTACGTGTGGGATGAACCAAATCCTCATTGAATTTGATTTTTCCACTAGAAGGAACTCGCACATGTTCAGCAGTACCGCCTGTAAATACTCCACCGGTATGAAAAGTTCTTAATGTTAGTTGAGTCCCTGGTTCCCCAATTGATTGACCCGCAATAATACCTACGGCTTCTCCCAATTCAACCAGATCGCCATGAGCGGGACTCCGACCGTAACATAATTGACAGATCCAAGATGTACTTTTACAAGTAAAAGGGGTTCGAATATATATCGGTCGTGCTCGGAAAATTAGCAAGCGATTGACAAGTCCAATCCCAACCTCTTGATTTCGAACGGCAATGCATCGTGGACCCATATATATATCGTCTGCTAATACACGACCAATTAGTGTTTGGACAAAAATTTTTTCCGTCATCCTCCCTTTTCGAGGACTCACGAAAATACTTCGTATAGTACCACAATCTGTTCTACGTACAATAATGTGTTGAACTACTTCAACAAGTCTACGTGTGAGGTATCCAGCATCTGATGTTCGTACAGCAGTATCTACAACGCCTTTGCGGGCTCCGTAGCAAGAAATTATATATTCCGTCAAAGAAAGTCCCTCGCGTAGATTGCTTTGAATGGGTAAATCAATCATTTGTCCTTGAGGATCCGACATTAATCCTCTCATACCCACCAATTGGTGTACCTGAGATACATTTCCTCGAGCTCCCGAAAAGGACATTAAATGGACTGGATTAGAAGGATCAGTCATCCGAAAATTAGGATTCATTTCTTGTCTCAAATATTCACTTGTAGCATACCATATCTCAATGGATTGACGTAATTTTTCTACCGCGTGTACGTTCGCATAATGATAGTATTTTTCCAAAAGAAAACTTTGTTGTTCAGTGTCTTGGACTAACCATTCCTTAGAAGGTATTGTTAAAAGATCATCAATTCCTAATGAAATAGACATAGCAGTGGCTTGCTGAAAACCCAGAGTCTTCGATTGATCCAGGATATGTGATGTATATGCCATTCCGAAATGATCTATTAATCTGCTAATAAGTTGTTTCATAGCAGTTCCATCTATCACTTTATTGTGAAAGACCAGATCAGCCCGTTCTGTCATAAATACCCCCATATTATGCTTAATAGGATTCCACAATGGACCTGAGTCAATGATTCGAAAACTTCCTTCCCTTAATCTTAATTCACGCAGAAATTCGGGAATTCTGATACCGGCGAAACTGGAGAGAACCGAATTCCCAGACACGGATATCAACTAATCTAATTTCTTAGTTTAGATAGCGTATGAGTAGGCCCGAGAAAACCCCTGTACAGCTTCTTCCATTTCTCGATAAAAAGAAATATGACCAATGGTGGTTCGAATGTATATACAACGAATTTCTTTTTTTACACTTCTTACGATCAGATAGTTCCTATAAATCTCTTTATAAGTACCCAAAGATTCATATTGAATTTCGATAGGAACTTCTCTTGAGCCAATGACACGTTGATCTAGTCGCCACCGGAGCCACAAAGGACTATCTAAATCGATTCGTTTTTGCCGATAAGCTCCAAGTGCATCATAGGAACTACAACAATACGTCGCTTTCATATACTTATACTTATTCTTATTATTGTTAACTATTTTGTTTTGAGAATTTCTGCAATTATATGTATTATACCTATTTCCACAAATACCTCGACGATTCCCAATCGTTAATACATAGAGTCCAATAAGCATATCTTGAGTTGGTACGGAAATGGGATCTCCAATAGCTGGAGACAAGAGATTCATATGAGAAAACATAAGTAAACGAGCCTCCGCTTGAGCTTCCAAAGATAAAGGTACATGAACAGCCATTTGATCCCCATCAAAGTCTGCATTGAAGCCTCTACAAACTAATGGGTGTAAACAAATAGCACGCTCCTCCACTAAAATGGGTTGGAAGGCCTGTATACCC